TGTTATGATATTACATATTTCAATTCGATTGGATACCAGAAAAACAAAAAGAAATTCGTGATTTGCTCTGCTCGATAAAGACCTAATCTAAAAATAAGAAACAATATAGAATTCTTTTTTTTTTAGCACTTAACCCCTTTTCAAAATTGTTCAAAAAAAAAAGAATTGGAATTTGCAGAGACGAGAGATATTTTTTAATTCTCTATAGCATACCTATTCTATACGTACGGAATACGGATATAAAATACCGGGATTAGATATTTTCGGTGTAACAATTAAGAATTATGTTATTCTAGGGTTTACATATACTGACAGTTGCTGTTATAATTGAAATGGAAAAGAGGAGGTTTTTTTCGATAAAAAAAAAACGCAATAAAGAGCAATATTAATTCATTTTTATATGAAATTGGATTCTCTTATCTCATAAAGACAAAACCATATTTTCAATTCAAATTCAAGAATTGTTCAGGAATTAATAGTTAACGGTTCCATTTTGTCCTTCCATTTTTGCGTTTGTCGCTGAAAGTCCACGTTTTTTTTCCATACAAAAAAAGGGGGGGTTTCTCATATATTTCTTTTTTTTTTTTCATTTTGGCGGCATGGCCGAGCGGTAAGGCGGGGGACTGCAAATCCTTTTTCCCCAGTTCAAATCCGGGTGTCGCCTGATCTGATCGACAAGAGAATTGAAATAGGTTATTCCGTTTTGTTGATAGAAAACTTGCATTGCATGGGGGGGGGGGTTGCTCTATAAAATAAAGCTTTGCGTCACGAATTCAAGGAAAGATTCTAGTAGTGAAAAGGAATCGATAAATCTTGAGATGATAGTCCTTTCACCCCATTACTACTGTAGTGTCCATCTAGTCTACTGACCGGGTCTTGAATTAGATTGGATAAGTATGTATAGGTCGTACAGAGAGAATCTAATTCCATTTTTAGTTGGGGAAGAGGTAGAAGAAACCTTGCATACAGACTCATGAAAGTATATGAACGTTCTGGCAGTTATTCAATATTAGTTAGATTTAATACCTAATTTAGATTGAATAGCTAATTGGCTTTCTTTTTTTTTTAGTTATAATTATTATTATTCAATTTTATTATTATTATTTAATATAATAAATTGAATTAATTTTCGGTAACCTCTCTAGTCGAAGAAAGAGTTTAATAGACTTTCTTCTGATTGTTTTCGAGAATGAATTGAGAGACAGTAAGGATTAGATCAAATAGAAATAAGAAAGAGTATGCAAAGTAATCAGTCTTGATTCTATATATATATATATTTTACATTAAAATAAAATCAGGGGAAATAAAAACATAGGTCTTTGTATTGTTACCTGTTAGTAACAAAAATCTCCTTAATACTTCCAAGGAAGTTTCCGAATATTTTGTTTATACGTAATGTTTTCCGATTCTACTAGAAATCAGATAAGAACTTGTTAGATTGTTTCGTTAATCGTGTTAGCACAGAATCCCTTTTTGACTCTGTACCAGTGATTCCACTATTATTATAGTTTATAGTATTATTAGTGATTAATACAATACAAAAAAAAAACACGAAGAATTAGTGAACAATACTGAAATAATTCCTTCATCTTGATATTGTTGATATAGATAGGAGACAAAATTGACATGGATATAGTGAGTCTTGCTTGGGCTGCTTTAATGGTAGTTTTTACATTTTCCCTTTCTCTCGTAGTATGGGGAAGAAGTGGACTTTAATGGTACTACTTAATTTAGTTAAGGGATCAAACTGTATCAATTGTTTTATAGCTGAGTTCTGATATTTTTGTTTTACTATTGAATTTGAATTTAAGTATTCAATTATATCTTCATTATCGGAATTCTATTATATTCGAGTGGTGTAATGTATTCTAGGCATAATATAGAAATACAAAATACTCTTTCAATCAAACAACAAATATTTGAATTATTCCCATGTTTGTGTCAAGGGGATAAAAAAAGTAGGAAATTTATTCCTATTCCAACCGAATTCTTCCTAAGATCTCTTTGAACTGGCTCTTACCAAAGTTATATATCGAAAATGAGGAACCACGGAACCCCTCTTATTAATCTAACACCATTCCTTTTCTTTTTTTTTTTTCAAAAAAATAGAAAATAAATATATAATATATATAGTATAGTTATGTTATTTGTTATAAAGCAGATACACAATTTCGATAGGAAACAAAATCGACATAGGAGTTGTCTAACGAGATACTACACATAATAAGATGTTGGCCTTGCTTTAGGTGAATACCATATTACGTATTTACCTTACCACTTGCTTTTTTTTTTTTGGTTCGAAATTGGATTTATGCTTTCTTTATTGAACTTCATTTGCAATCATGGTTAAAATATTTAAAATAGGTTGGGTTTTACCACCAATCTTTTCGAAATAGGGAAAAAAGTTTTCTTTCATTTTAATAGAAACCTCGGATCATCTGTTAACTATTTAATAACAACTATTTAATCAATTACTTCTCGGAAATGCTAAAAAGATTACTTGATTTTCTTATACCGGGATTGGTATTAAAATCTAATCGTAATACCATAAATTCGAATCGGAAAAATAAGAGTTGCTTTTGGATTATTACAGATTGATTTGAACCAATACAAATCAAATAGATGAAACAAAGAAGAAATTGGGGATACTATGCTATATACATTACATATAATGTAATTGAGATTCTATATATGAATAAGAGAATATATATATAAATATACATATTGTAAATTGATCCATATTTTTTTATAAAGTCAAACTTTTTTTTTTACACTACAATAATCGATAAATAATATGGTAGAAAGAAATCGATTTTCTTTCTACCATATTATACGGATTTCATAGAATTCTGTTGATTCTAGTCCGATTATTTCATTTTAACCTTAAGACCACAAAACAAAAATGGAATCTTTTTTTTTTTTCATTCATTGCATTGACATGAATTAAGAAGTCATGTTTAAGTAAAATTAGTCACTTTGACTTACTGTTTTTACGTAAATTATAAGTAAAAAGGCAGTAGGAACTAGAATGAACAGTGCAGTAGCAATAAATGCAAGAATATTTACTTCCATAATCTCTATGCTTTATTTCTCTTTTATTTCCAATAAAAAACTCGGGATTTAATCCCATATAAATGATAAATCTTTTGTCGGTAAATTCAATGGTAGAAATTACATCTTGATGATATCAAATGGGATCAATATTATGAATAACAATATCTGAGCTATCAAATCGATTAATCGTCGAGAATTGAATAGTATAACATAGGAAGATCTTTTATCCATACCCAATTCAAAAAATTTTGTTTCCAATGCAATCTAAAATTCCGTATTCTTTTTTTTTTTTTACTTTATTTAACTTTAATATGAAGGTTCCGACAAAGAAAGAAAAAAAGATGGATCCCGGTTAGGAATGAGATTTTGTTTGTTATTTTGATTTTATTCCCTTTAACACACGAAATGAATTGATGTCTTTTTTTTATTTGTATCCATCGGGACTGACGGGGCTCGAACCCGCAACTTCCGCCTTGACAGGGCGGTGCTCTGACCAATTGAACTACAATCCCAGGGAAAAGGGCGTACAGCATAGATATTCTTATGATTTCATTCAAACCCCATCTTTTTTCGATTTTAGATTAGAATCGTTTGCTGTAACTGACAGAGGCGGGACTTATATATATATATATTGATATATATCAATATCAATACGCACTTTTTTTAGGGAGATCGACACGGATTACGAGTAATCCGTTCGTTATTGCCAAATCAATTGAAAAATGAATCAATCAATAAAAAACAAAGACTCTTTTTTATTTAATTTACTTTTATCTTTTTCTTTAACCCTTTCCTTAGACTTTATATTTACAGATCCTGATATGAATCTAGATCATTAGCAAGATTCGAACTTATGAAATATGGATTTCATTATAGAATTTCATTCTATAATATGGTACAAAAAAAAAGCGCTAGAGATTTGTCATATTTAATTTTCTTCCGTATCCGAGCACATAGGCCATTTCCGAAGAACAACAAATGGGTTATATCATTTCATGGTGGATCGTAAAATTATTGGGCCGAGCTGGATTTGAACCAGCGTAGACATATTGCCAACGAATTTACAGTCCGTCCCCATTAACCGCTCGGGCATCGACCCAGGAAGAATCAATTTTAGTCTTTTTTGATAATCCATGATCAACTTCCTTTCGTAGTACCCTACCCCCAGGGGAAGTCGAATCCCCGTTGCCTCCTTGAAAGAGAGGTGTCCTGGACCACTAGACGATGGGGGCCCACTTTCCCGACCACCATTATACTATACTTCTAGTATAACATAGTTTTTTTTATTGTCAATAATAGATTGGAATGATATGATTCGATCAGAAGGATCTTTCCATTTTTTCAAAATTCCATACCATAGAATTTTTTGGTTCATCATTAGATTTCGAAATTGTTCATTCCAATCGCCAATCCAATCTATAATTCCAAAAGGAAAAAAGGATAAGTGTTGCGAAAGAAAGATAGGATCCTTTCAGAGAATAATTGGTTTGCTGGAAAAGGCGGGAGTTAAAATAAAATTTCTTTCACTTTTATTCATTGTTAAGATTCGGTAGGTATATCTCTATCTCATCCTAAGCCGGAAAAAAACGAAAATCAATTTGGAAATCGGGTAGAAGGATAAAGATCAACAAGTTATTGAAATTTTTTTCCAATAAAGAATGAAGTGGTTGAAGGACAGGAAATTTGAAATCCATTTTTCAATGATTCGATAAAATATTTGAATTGGTGGGTACATGTATCAATACTCAATACAATGAATTTCGTTATGATGAGGATGAATTCAATTCGAATCGGTTTTGTGAAAAAATGAATTCCATTGATATTTATCAAATATAATATCAATAAACCTTTTTATTAACTATACTCTATTCACTAGGTAAATAAATTTTTTGTTCCTCAATGAGTCGCTATGTAGATAATATCTATCTATATGTGCATATATTCTA